GCTATCGTAACTTAAATAAAGTTTAATATTGAAGCTATTAGGATGGGCCTTAATAAGCCCCGAAAGCAGAAAGGTTTGGTCCTGACTTTAATATCAACTTTAGCCATATTTACACATGCAAGTCTCCGCGCTCCCGTGCAAATGCCCTTAATGTCCCGCCCGGAACCAAGGAGCAGGTATCAGGCACGTGTAGACAGCCCATAACGCCTTGTTCAGCCACACCCCTACGGGTAGTCAGCAGTGATAAAATTTAAGCCATAAGTGAAAACTTGACTTAGTAACGGTTAAGAGGGCCGGTAAATCTCGTGCCAGCCACCGCGGTTATACGAGAGGTCCGAGTTGATAAAAAACGGCGTAAAGAGTGGTTAAGAAAATAAAAGAAATAGGGCCGAAGAGTTTCATTGCAGTTATAAGCTTTACGAAATCATTAAGTACATTTACGAAAGTAGCCCTAACAATACTCTGACTCCACGAGAGCCATAAGACAAACTGGGATTAGATACCCCACTATGTATGGTTGTAAAATTTGATGGCTTGATACTCAAACCATTCGCCAGAGAATTACGAGCACGAGCTTAAAACTCAAAGGACTTGGCGGTGCTTTAGATCCCCCTAGAGGAGCCTGTTCTGTAACTGATAATCCTCGTTAAACCTCACCACCTCTAGTTCTCATAACCGTCTATATACCGCCGTCGCAAGCTTACCCTGTGAAGGTTAAATAGTAAGCGAAATTGGTAATACCAAAAACGTCAGGTCGAGGTGTAGCGAATGGGGTGGGAAGAAATGGGCTACATTCTCTATAGGAGAGAATACGAATGGTGGTTTGAAATAGGCCGCACGGAAGGTGGATTTAGTAGTAAGTAGGGAGCAGAGTGCCTTGCTGAAAATGGCTCTAAAGCGCGTACACACCGCCCGTCACTCTCTCCTAATGTGATTTAAAAGTTTACTTAAATTGATTTATACAAGATAAGGGGAGACAAGTCGTAACATGGTAAGCGTACCGGAAGGTGCGCTTGGATCAATCAGGGTATAGCTAAGTTAGTAAAGCATCTCTCTTACACTGAGAAGACGTCTGTGCAAATCAGACTGGCCTGAAGTACCTTACAACTAGCCGAATCATTTTATTTAGTGTACTAGGAAACAGTTGAGAAATAATAATAACATTAGTTAAAACATTTTAACCCTAAGTATGGGCGACAAAAAAGGAAAAGAGAGCGATAGATAAAGTACCGTGAGGGAATGATGAAAGAGAAGTGAAATAAATCATTTAAGTTTTAAATAGCAGAGCTAATAGCTCGTACCTTTTGCATCATGGTTTAGCGAGTCTTTACAAGCAAAGAGGCCTTTAGTTTGTAACCCCGAAACTGAGCGAGCTACTTCAAGACAGCCTATGAGGGCGAACCCGTCTCTGTGGCAGAAGAGTGGGAAGATTTTCGAGTAGAGGTGACAGATCTATCGAGCACAGTAATAGCTGGTTACCTGATAAATGAATAGGAGTTCAGCCCTTTAAATTTCCCGTTTCATTTTTATATATTAGAGAGAAGAACAAGGAAAATAAAGGAGTTAGTCAAAAGGGGAACAGCTCTTTTGACAAAAGAAACAACTTTAGTAGGTGCTTTAAGATCATATTTTAAAAGGAAATTAACATGAGTGGGCCTAAAAGCAGCCATCTTATTAGAAAGCGTTAAAGCTCAAATTAAATGATATCCTCATATAATGACATTAAGTCTTCATCCCTACTTTTTATATTAGGTTGTCTTATGTACAACATAAGAGTAATTATGCTAAAATGAGTAATAAGAAAAACTTAATTTTTCTCCTAGCATGTGTGTAAGTTGGAACGGACCTTCCGCCAACGATTATTCGACCCCAAATTTAGAGGGACATAGGCATGTTTAACAAGAAAAGTACTTAGCTTAGATCGTTAACCCTACACAGGCGTGCAAATAAGGAAAGACTAAAAGAGATGGAAGGAACTCGGCAAACATGAGTCTCGCCTGTTTACCAAAAACATCGCCTCTTGTTTTACTAATATAAGAGGTCTCGCCTGCCCGGTGACTATATGTTTAACGGCCGCGGTATTTTAACCGCGCGAAGGTAGCGTAATCATTTGTCTTTTAAATGAAGACCTGTATGAATGGCATAACGAGGGCTCAACTGTCTCCCTTCTCCAGTCAATGAAATTGACTTCCCCGTGCAGAGGCGGGGATAATTATATAAGACGAGAAGACCCTGTGGAGCTTTAGACCTAAGATAAGCCATGTTTAGGAGTCTAAAATACAAGTAAAAGCTTAGTGGCAATTATTGAAGTGTCTTCGGTTGGGGTGACCCTGGGGAAAAATAGAACCTCCAAGTAGACTGGAAACATTGTTTCTAGAACTCAGAGCCCATACTCTAAGTAGCAGAATATTTGACTTTATGATCCGGTATAACCGATTAACGAACTAAGTTACCCCAGGGATAACAGCGCAATCCTCTCTGAGAGCCCATATCGACGAGGGGGTTTACGACCTCGATGTTGGATCAGGACATCCTAATGGTGCAGCCGCTATTAAGGGTTCGTTTGTTCAACGATTAAAGTCCTACGTGATCTGAGTTCAGACCGGAGTAATCCAGGTCGGTTTCTATCTATAAAAGCTTTTTTACAGTACGAAAGGACCTAAAAAAGGGGGCCCATGCTTAATGTACGCCCTTCCTCTAACTGCTGAAGTTCAATAAAACAGTTAAGGGGGATTAAAAAATCTCAAAAAAAATGAGTGTTAGTGTGTGTTTAATGTTAGAGCAACATCTAGAGGATAGAGGATAGTACCTCTCGCTAACAGAAGGGTGGTTTTAGTATACTATACTAAGTACATGTTTATATGCTGCTGGGTGTAGTTTTAGGGGTTGGTCTGATTTGTTGCTGTTTGTGGTTTATATCATTGTCAGCGTGTCATAAACTTGGGAGGCTTTATATTTCTATTACCTTAGGTTATTTGGTCAGAGTTGGAGGCTAGATTTTGAGGGTTATGATATAATGTTTTGTTTTATTTTACTTAGTTTTAAGCGGGAAAGTTTTAGTTGTTTCAAGTTGATTTAGGAGAGTACAAATTTTTAAAGTTCTGTATTTTTCATTTAGGGGGTTACTTAGTTCCGTATCTTTGGGCATGTTGATGAAGGGTTTAAATCACAAGCAATTTTAGATACAAGTAAGTTGGTGACTTCTAGAATTTACTGTATAAAGTGTTTTAGTATTTACTGTTTTTATGCTTTTCTTTGCTTGTTGGTAAAAAGGGGGGTAGGGGGGATTGCGTAAATCTAAGTTTACTCAGTTTAATTTTTATTTTTAGACTAATTTTTACATCCTATGCCCGTGAAATAAATTAATGTATTTCTTATTTAATGGTTTAGTAACATTACAGGTATATCTTATCAACAAGAAATAATACTACCTTAATAGATCTTTACGTTCTTACACTCTGTATGGCCAAATGAAAGGCAAAAAAAATAAAAAATACCAGTTGCCCTTTAGGAAGGGGCTTGGCATGTGCAGTGATTATCATTATATGAACGCCACCATATAGAGATGGACAAAAGTGCAAGTATTGAGCTGTAATATTAATATGGCCGTGAAGCTAGGCTGAATGCCAGGAATAATTCATTTTTTAGGGGAAACTTCTATCATTGCCCCTGACCTTCAAAAAAACGTGGACCATTGGGGCGATCATAGTGGGTGATTTAATGATTGTTTACAAGATTACTTATGGTAGTGCCCACTAATGTTAAATAATACTTAAATATAGGAGGTCAATTATTTAAATAATATTGGATGAATGTATTAGTCATTTGTATGGCTTAGCCAACATAACATATCTAGGTTTAGGATATCTATGTTAGAGTAATATTAAATGAATGTATTTATCACTTGGATGGCTTGGACACCATAGCATATCTAGGTTTAGGATATCTATGTTAGAGTAATATTAAATGAATGTATTTATCACTTGGATGGCTTGGACACCATAGCATATCTAGGTTTAGGATATCTATGTAAGTCCACTATCAGACTTCCCCCGCTGTTCGGGAGGGAAGCGGGGGAAGTCCCGGGTATAAAGACCTAAAGCAAGTACATATTTAATATATAAATGACATGTGTTTGTGACGTTGAAATGTTAGTTACTTCAATATATGTATGTATATACGATTAGTAGGATTTTATTAATATGTTAAAGTGGCAGAATGGATTATGCAAAAGGTCTAAGCCCTTTATACAGAGGTTCGAGCCCTCTCCTTAACAATGAATAACTCTTTAATCAGCACCCTGGTTAGTCCTTTAATCTGTATGGGGTCTGTACTTCTTGCTGTTGCTTTCCTTACTTTGCTTGAACGAAAGGTATTAGGTTATATACAATTACGTAAAGGCCCAAATGTTACGGGACCCTACGGCTTGCTTCAGCCAGTTGCAGATGGTTTAAAACTGTTTCTTAAAGAATCTGTCCGCCCGTCAACGGCTTCTCCTATTATATTTAGCTTGGCCCCTTGTTTGGCCCTTACCTTAGCTCTCACACTTTGAGCTCCTATACCTCTTCCCTTCCCAATTATTGATTTAAATTTTGGTATTTTGTTTATTCTAGCTTTATCAAGTTTAGCTGTTTATTCAACATTGGGTTCTGGTTGGGCTTCCAATTCAAAGTACGCTTTAGTGGGGGCTTTACGAGCTGTTGCTCAAACCATTTCGTATGAGGTGAGTTTGGGTTTAATTTTGCTAAGTGTCATTATTTTTTCTGGGGGATATACGCTTCAGACATTTAGTGCAACTCAGGAAGCGATTTGATTAGTATTTCCGGCTTGGCCTTTAGCTGCTATGTGGTTTGTTTCTACTCTCGCAGAGACGAATCGGGCGCCTTTTGATTTAACAGAGGGGGAATCAGAGTTGGTTTCAGGCTTTAATGTTGAGTATGCTGCAGGACCTTTTGCATTATTCTTTCTGGCAGAATACGCTAATATTCTCCTTATAAATATGTTGTCAGTTATTTTATTTTTAGGCTCTTCTTATGTGCCTTTAATACCCATGTTTGTTTGTTTTAGTTTAGGGGTAAAAGCAAGTATTTTATCCATGATATTTCTCTGAGTACGAGCATCTTACCCTCGATTTCGGTATGATCAGTTAATACATCTGGTTTGAAAAAATTTTCTGCCATTGACTTTGGCCTTGGTGTTGTGACATCTTTCATTACCTATTGCATTAGCTGGGCTCCCGCCGCAGGTGTAGATATTATGAGAAAAGAGGTTGTGCCTGAATTAAAGGATCACTTTGATAGAGTGGGTAATAAGAGTTAAAGTCTCTTCAGCCTTTAAAAAAGAGGGAGTTGAACCCCCATTTGGAAGCTCAAAACTTCCAGTACTACCTTTATACTATTTTTTAATAAAGTCAGCTAAATTAAGCTCTTGGGCCCATACCCCAAATATGTTGGTTAAAATCCTTCCTTTATTAATGCATCCTTATGTCTTATCCGCCTTTATAATAAGTTTGGGTTTAGGTACTATTCTCGTTTTTATTAGTTCGCACTGATTAATGGCGTGGATGGGTTTAGAAATTAGTACTTTAGCCATTTTGCCTTTAATAGCCCAGCATCATCACCCTCGGGCTGTAGAAGCTGCTACAAAATATTTTCTTGTTCAGGCTGCTGCTGCTACTTTAATTTTGTTTGCAAGTATAACGAATGCATGGTTAACAGGACAGTGGGATATTAATTTTCAATTGGATACTTTTTCTGCTTGCATTCTTGTTATAGCCCTGGCTTTAAAGATAGGTATTGCCCCCGTGCATTTTTGGCTTCCTGAGGTTCTTCAAGGGTTGGATTTGATTACAGGGTTGATCTTATCTACTTGACAAAAATTAGCCCCTTTTATTTTGATATGTCAAATTATGCCGGTGCATCCAGGCTTAATAACAGTCCTGGGTGTTACTTCAACTTTGGTGGGGGGATGGGGTGGGCTGAATCAGACTCAGTTGCGTAAAATTATAGCTTATTCATCAATCGGGCATTTTGGTTGAATAATTTTAGTCATGCAGTTTAATCAGCAGTTGGCATTAATTACTTTAGTCATTTATATTGTTATGACTTTTTCGGTCTTTATAATTTTTAAAGTTAATTCTGCTTTAACTATTAATACGTTGGCTATTTCTTGAGCTAAGTCTCCTGTACTTACGGCTGTTACACCTCTGGTCCTGCTTTCTTTGGGGGGCCTTCCCCCATTACTAGGGTTTCTTCCGAAATGACTGATTCTTCAGGAATTGGTGAAACAGGATTTATCTTTTGTTGCTTCAATTACTGCTCTTAGTTCATTACTAAGTTTATACTTTTATCTTCGGATTTCCTATGCGCTGGCACTTACCACACCCCCCAGTAATGTTAGTTCTATAGTTTCTTGGTTTTTACAGCCTATTAGTATATCTACCCCTTTGGCAGTTTTTGTGGTTGTCACTGTTTTATTGTTGCCTTTAAGTCCTGGGGTTTTAACATTATTTTTGTAAGGACTTAGGTTAATTTAGACCAAGGGCCTTCAAAGCCCTTAGTGGAGGTGAAACTCTTCCAGCCCTTGATAAGATCTGCAGGACATTACCCCACATCTTTTGCATGCAAAGCAAATTCTTTAATTAAGATAAGACCTTGCTAGATAGAAAGGCTTCGATCCTTTAAATTCTTAGTTAACAGCTAAGTGCTCAAACCAGTAAGCGTCTATCTATCTGGATCTATGTGAGATAAGTGGGAAAAGCCTCGGCAGACGTTTAATCTGCTTCTTCAGATTTGCAATCTGACATGTTTACACCCCGAGGCTTGATAGGAAGAGGGCTGTAACCTCTGTGTGTGGGTTTACAATCCACCGCTTACTCAGCCATCCTACCTGTGATAATTACTCGCTGATTTTTTTCAACCAATCATAAAGATATTGGTACTCTTTACCTTGTATTCGGCGCTTGGGCTGGCATAGTGGGGACAGCTCTAAGTCTTCTCATTCGGGCGGAATTAAGTCAGCCCGGTGCTCTTTTGGGTGATGACCAGATTTATAATGTTATTGTTACTGCGCATGCCTTTGTAATAATTTTTTTTATGGTTATGCCTTTAATAATTGGAGGTTTTGGGAATTGATTAGTCCCTTTAATGATCGGGGCTCCGGATATGGCTTTTCCTCGGATAAATAATATAAGCTTTTGACTTCTTCCTCCATCTTTTTTACTTTTGTTAGCGTCATCAGGGGTAGAAGCAGGGGCAGGAACGGGTTGAACTGTTTACCCGCCGTTGGCGGGTAATTTGGCCCATGCTGGTGCTTCTGTTGATTTAACTATTTTTTCTCTCCATTTGGCAGGTATCTCTTCAATTTTGGGGGCAATTAATTTTATTACAACAATTATCAACATGAAACCCCCTGCAGTTACACAGTACCAGACACCATTGTTTGTGTGGTCTGTGCTTGTTACGGCTGTTCTTCTTTTATTGTCGCTTCCTGTTTTGGCAGCTGCTATTACGATACTTTTAACAGATCGGAATTTAAATACTTCTTTTTTTGACCCTGCTGGGGGAGGGGACCCTATTTTGTACCAACATCTTTTTTGGTTTTTTGGTCATCCTGAAGTGTATATTCTTATCTTGCCGGGTTTTGGGATGATTTCCCACATCGTGGCGTATTATTCTGGTAAGAAAGAGCCTTTTGGTCACATGGGTATAGTGTGAGCTATAATGGCTATTGGGCTTCTTGGTTTCATTGTGTGGGCCCATCACATGTTTACGGTGGGGATAGATGTTGATACGCGGGCTTATTTTACGTCTGCAACTATAATTATTGCCATTCCAACAGGTGTAAAAGTTTTTAGTTGGTTGGCTACACTTCATGGGGGGTCTATTAAGTGGGAGACTCCTCTTTTATGGGCGTTGGGCTTTATTTTTTTGTTTACGGTAGGGGGGCTTACAGGGATTGTGTTGGCTAATTCTTCGTTAGATATTGTTCTTCATGATACATATTATGTGGTTGCTCATTTTCATTATGTTCTGTCTATGGGGGCTGTTTTTGCCATTATGGCAGGGTTTGTACATTGATTCCCTTTATTCACAGGCTATACTCTACATGCTGCTTGAACAAAAGTTCATTTTTGGTTAATATTTTTGGGTGTTAATATCACTTTTTTCCCTCAACATTTTTTAGGTCTTGCAGGGATGCCGCGACGATACTCAGATTATCCTGATGCCTATACATTGTGGAATACTGTTTCTTCTTTTGGTTCTTTAATGTCTTTAACGGCTGTTATTCTATTTCTTTTTATTTTATGAGAAGCTTTTGCTTCAAAACGAGAGGTTTTAATAGTGGAGATAACTTCAAATAATGTTGAATGGTTGCACGGGTGTCCTCCTCCCTACCACACTTTTGAAGAGCCTGCTTTTGTGCAGAGCCAAAAAATTTAAAAGCAAGAAAGGAGGGAGTCGAACCCCCGTTTACTGATTTCAAATCAGTTACATTGCCATTCTGTCACTTTCTTAATGAGCTGCTGGTGGAAATCACACTGCTTTGTCAAGGCAGAGTTGTGGGTTAAAGTCCCACGCAGTTCTGGCGCAAGGTTATAATGGCACACCCCTCACAGCTAGGTTTTCAAGATGCAGCATCACCCTTAATAGAAGAACTATTACACTTTCATGATCATGCCATAATGTTTGTATTTCTAATTAGTACTTTTGTGCTTTATATCATAATTTCGATAATTTCTACAGAGTTGACAGATAAGGTGACTTTGGATTCTCAAGGAGTTGAGATTATTTGGACAGTTTTGCCTGCTATTATTCTTACTTTCATTGCATTGCCTTCTTTACGAATTTTATACTTAATGGATGAAGTTAATAATTCGTATTTAAGTATTAAGGTAATAGGCCATCAGTGGTATTGAAGTTATGAATATCCTGACTACCATAATTACTGTTTTGATGCTTACATGGTTCATACTCCAGACTTAGTTTCTGGTGATTTTCGTCTTTTAGAGGTGGACAATCGTATAGTTGTCCCTACTGAGTCTCATGTTCGAATGTTAGTATCATCAGAAGATGTACTTCATTCATGGGCGGTTCCTGCTCTCGGGACTAAAATAGATGCAGTGCCCGGCCGTTTAAATCAGACAACATTTATTGTCTGTCGGCCGGGAATATACTATGGGCAGTGTTCTGAAATTTGTGGGGCTAATCATAGTTTTATGCCTATTGTAGTTGAGTCAATCCCTCCCGTGAAGTTTGAGTCTTGGGTGTCTCAGCAGTTTGAAATGTCATTAAGAAGCTAAACTGGGTTAAAGCATCAGCCTTTTAAGCTGGAAAGTGGTGACCTCCCAACCACCCTTGATGATTATGAAGATAACAAATCGTGATCGATGATATTATTTTTTATTGGTGGTATTCCTGGTTTTGGTGTATATCCCTTTATTTTTTTTGTGTTGGGTTTTCCCGAATCAAGTAGCTGTCGCTCATTATGCGAAACAAAAACCTCAAGGGTGATCTTTTCCTTGACACTAAGTTTATTTGAGCAGTTTACAAGCCCAGAGTTTTTAGGTATTCCTTTGGCTGTTGTTGCTTTATGTTTACCTTGATTACTTTGTCCTGTTCCTTCTAATCGGTGGTTGGGGAGTCGAATGGTTACTCTTCAGGGGTGATTTATTTCTCGGTTTACAAATCAACTTTTTATGCCTCTAAAGTCTTCTGGTCATAAGTGGGCTCTTTTGTTTATAACACTTATAACTTTTCTTCTTATTATAAACTTAATGGGGTTATTACCATACACTTTTACGCCTACTACACAGCCGGAACTTAATCTGGCTTTAGCTTTACCTCTATGGCTAATAACTGTTGTAATTGGTTTTCGGAATCAACCGACGCATGCGTTAGGGCACCTTCTTCCAGAGGGGACACCGACACTTTTGGTCCCAGTTTTAATCATTATTGAGTCTATTAGTTTAGTTATTCGGCCTATTGCCCTAGGTGTTCGGCTCACTGCTAATTTGACAGCGGGGCATCTTTTAATTCATTTAGTTTCTTCAGGGGTGTTTAATATTCTAAATACTATACCCGCGGTTGCTTTCTTGACATTTGTCCTCTTATTAATTTTAATTTTGCTTGAGGTAGCTGTTGCTATAATTCAGGCTTATGTTTTCGTGTTACTTTTAAGTCTATATTTACAGGAAAATATTTAATGACCCACCAAGCTCATGCATATCATATAGTAGACCCTAGCCCTTGGCCTTTAACAGGTGCAGTGGCTGCTCTATTAACAGCATCCGGCCTTGCCGAATGGTTTCATTTTAATTCAACAGTTTTAGTTACTTTAGGGCTAATTTTGCTTTTACTAACTATGTTACAGTGATGGCGGGATATTATTCGAGAGGGGACCTTTCAAGGCCATCACACGCCCCCTGTTCAAAAAGGGCTTCGTTATGGCATGGCCCTATTCATCACGTCAGAGGTTTTCTTTTTCCTTGGGTTTTTTTGAGCTTTTTATCATTCAAGTTTGGCACCTACTCCTGAGTTGGGGGGTTGTTGGCCTCCTACAGGGATTGTTACTTTAGATCCTTTTGAAGTTCCGCTTTTAAATACGGCTGTACTGTTGGCTTCTGGGGTTACTGTAACTTGGGCTCATCATAGTATCATAGAAGGGGAGCGTAAGCAAGCTATTCATTCCTTGTTGTTAACAGTCATTTTGGGTTGTTATTTTACATTTCTTCAGGCTATGGAATATTATGAGGCCCCTTTTACTATCGCTGATGGTGTATATGGGGCTACTTTCTTTGTTGCTACTGGTTTTCATGGTCTGCATGTGATTATTGGTTCAACTTTCTTAGCAGTCTGTCTATACCGTCAGACCCTCTATCAGTTTACATCTGAGCATCATTTTGGGTTTGAGGCTGCAGCGTGATATTGGCATTTTGTAGATGTTGTGTGACTCTTTTTATACATTTCAATTTACTGGTGAGGATCATAATCTTTCTAGTAACAACTAGTATAAGTGGCTTCCAACCACATGGTCCTGGTTTAAATCCGGGGGAAGATAATGAATTTAGTCATAGTAATTTTTATTATGCCCTTATTGTTGTCGTTGATCCTAATGGTGGTTTCCTTTTGGTTGCCTCAATTTAGTCCTGACTATGAGAAGTTGTCGCCTTATGAGTGTGGGTTTGAGCCTCTTGGGGATGCGCGTCTTCCTTTTTCGTTGCGATTTTTCCTGATTGCTATTCTGTTTCTTCTATTTGACTTAGAAATTGCAATTTTGCTTCCTCTTCCGTGAGGGGACCAGTTGAGTAATCCTGTTATAACCCTTGTTTGAGTTGTTTTTATTTTAGGTTTATTAACTCTTGGTTTAGCTTATGAGTGATTACAGGGGGGTTTAGAGTGAGCAGAATAAGGTAATTAGTTATATAAAAAATACTTGGTTTCGACTCAAGAGTATGTGGTGTGAACCCGCAATTACCTAATGTCCCCCTTACAGTTAGTAATATCTTCGGCCTTCTTAGTAGGTCTTGTGGGTTTCACAGTCCGTCGTACGCATTTTCTTTCTACCCTCCTCTGTTTAGAAGGGATGATGTTAACCCTTTATCTTATGTTTTCCCTTTGGTCCCTTCAGTCAGGGGTTGTGAGTTATTCCATAGTTCCTGTTTTTGTGTTGGCTTTTTCTGCTTGTGAGGCGAGTGCGGGGCTGGCTCTTTTAGTAGCTATAGTTCGCACACATGGTACGGGCCGTTTAAAAAGTTTAAATCTTCTACAATGTTAAAGATTCTAATTCCTACTGTTCTTATATTACCTGCAATTTGGGTGGTGCCTGGTAAGTGGTTGTGGTCTAGTACTCTAGTCCAAAGTATAATAATTGCTTTAGTTAGTTTGACCTGGTTTTATTACCCATCAGAAACTGGGTGGACGTCCTTAAATTTATATATAGCAACGGATCCCTTATCGACGCCTCTTTTAGCTTTGTCGTGTTGACTACTGCCTTTAATAATTTTGGCAAGTCAAAATCATTTGTGTCTAGAGCCTATGAATCGTCAGCGAATGTATATTACGCTCCTCACTTCCCTTCAGCTATTTCTTATTGCAGCATTTAGTGCTACTGAGATAATTATGTTTTATGTGATATTTGAGGCTACCCTTATTCCGACGCTTCTTATTATTACACGATGAGGGAACCAAGCAGAACGGCTTAATGCTGGGGTTTACTTTTTATTCTATACGCTTGCAAGCTCTCTTCCTCTTTTGGTTGCGCTTTTAATATTACAAGATAACACAGGGACATTGTCTCTTTTGATTATTCATTATTCAAAACCCCTGGCGTCCCTTCCTTTTGGTGGTAAGATTTGGTGGGTTGCATGTATATTTGCTTTTTTAGTTAAGATGCCATTGTATGGTATACATCTCTGATTACCCAAGGCTCACGTGGAGGCTCCGATTGCAGGGTCTATAGTTCTTGCTGCGGTTTTATTAAAATTGGGAGGATATGGAATGATGCGTATTATAATCATATTAAGTCCCCTCTCTCAAGACATGCTTTACCCCTTTATTGCTCTGGCTCTTTGGGGTGTAATCATGACGGGCACTATTTGTTTGCGTCAAACAGATTTAAAAGCTCTTATTGCTTATTCCTCTGTTAGCCACATGGGGTTAGTTGCGGGGGGTATTCTTATTCAAACCCCGTGGGGCTTTACGGGGGCTTTAACTTTGATGATTGCCCATGGTTTAGTCTCTTCTGCTCTCTTTTGTCTTGCTAATACTAATTACGAGCGAACTCATAGCCGAACTATGCTTTTAGTTCGAGGGCTCCAAACTGTTCTCCCTTTAATAGCCACTTGATGATTTATTGCTAGTTTGGCAAACTTGGCTCTTCCCCCCCTGCCAAATTTGATAGGGGAGTTAATAATTCTTACATCTCTTTTCAGCTGGTCGGTGTGGACGTTAATTTTAACAGGGGCTGGGACTTTAATTACTGCTGCATATTCACTTCATATGTTGATGGTGAGTCAGCGTGGTCCTTTGCCACCTCATATTATTGCCCTCCCCCCGTCGTATACGCGAGAGCATTTGCTTATTGCTCTTCATTTGATGCCCCTTATCTTGGTTATCTCAAAACCTGCTCTCCTTTGAGGGCTATTTGCCTGTAGATTTAGTTTAGTAAAATATTAGATTGTGATTCTAATGACAGAGGTTAAAATCCTTTAATCCACCGAAAGAGGCACGACAGCAATGAGTAACTGCTAATTATCATTCCCTTGGTTAAAGTCCGAGGCTCTTTTGAGCTCCTAAAGGATAATAGCGTATCCATTGGTTTTAGGAACCAAAAACTCTTGGTGCAACTCCAAGTAGTAGCAATGCATAGCATCCCTTTATTATACACATCAAGTCTTTTGTTAATGTTAGTTACCCTCTTATTGCCTCTTTTAATGACTTTAACTTTGTCATTAAAGTTAAATGAGACTGTTTTATATACGAAAATGGCAGTTAAGTCTGCATTTTTTATTAGTCTCATGCCTTTACTTCTTTTTGTAAGTCGTGGAGTAGAAGTTTCAACAGTATCTTGAACTTGGATGGTAACTACTACTTTAGATGTCACGCTCAGTTTTAAGTTTGATTATTATTCTATTATCTTTATTCCTATTGCTCTTTACGTGTCTTGGTCTATTTTAGAGTTTGCTGCCTGGTATATGCATTCAGATCCCTCTATTGACCGGTTTTTCAAGTATTTACTAATTTTCCTTGTAGCTATATTAGTCCTAGTTTCTTCTAACAATTTTTTTCAGTTATTTATTGGTTGGGAGGGAGTGGGAATTATATCCTTTTTGCTAATTGGTTGATGATATGCTCGGTCAGATGCAAATACGGCTGCCCTTCAAGCAGTTTTATATAATCGAGTGGGGGATATTGGGCTGATTTTAGGCATGGCTTGGTTAGTAGTTAACACCAATAGTTGAAATTTTCAGCATATTGAAGTTTTAAGTATAAATTTAGACCTCACACTTCCTCTGATAGGGTTAATTCTGGCGGCTACTGGGAAGTCTGCCCAGTTTGGACTTCACCCCTGATTGCCAGCCGCAATAGAAGGTCCTACACCAGTGTCTGCTTTACTTCATTCTAGTACAATGGTTGTTGCAGGTATTTTTTTATTAATCCGCTTTAGTTCTCTTATGGAAAATAATCAGAGTGCTCTCTCTCTTTGTTTGTGCTTGGGGGCTTTGACTACGGCATTTACAGCTATTTGTGCTTTGACCCAGAATGATATCAAAAAAATTATTGCTTTTTCGACTTCTAGCCAATTAGGGCTAATAATGGTGACTATTGGGTTAAATCAGCCTCAGCTAGCATTCTTACATATTTGTACGCATGCTTTTTTTAAAGCCATATTATTTTTATGTGCGGGTTCGATTATCCATAGTTTAAATGATGAACAAGATATTCGAAAAATGGGGGGTCTTCATCATTTAGCCCCTTTCACGTCTTCTTGTTTCTCTATTGGCAGTCTTGCTCTTACAGGGACTCCTTTTCTAGCAGGGTTTTATTCTAAGGATGCTATTATTGAGGCATTACAGACATCGCATATTAATGCTTGGGCTCTCACTCTTACACTTCTTGCTACTTCTTTTACAGCTGTCTATAGTATGCGAATGATCTTTCTCGTCACAATGGGTACACCTCGGTTTCTGCCCCTTTCGCCGATTGATGAGAACGACACTGCGGTCATTAATCCTTTAAAGCGGCTTGCTTGGGGAAGTATTTTTGGGGGGTTTTTAGTCACTTTAAATAATCCATTCAAAACCCCTGTCTTAACGATGCCTTCCGGGCTTAAGTTAGCTGCTCTTGCTGTTTCAATCTTGGGCCTCTTGTTTGCTCTGGAGATTGTCATTCTTACAAGCAAGCAACTTAAGGTTCAGCCCTTGAAACACCCCCACCATTTTTCTAACTCGCTTGGTTTTATTCCTATTATTGTTCACCGGGTTAGCCCGAAAGTGGGTCTTTTGTTGGGTCAGGGGGTTGCTAGTCAGCTGGTGGATCAGACATGATTTGAAAAAGGAGGGCCCAAGATATTAGCTGAGTCGATGATCTTGGCATCTGCCACTTTAACAAATCTCTGTCAAGCCCTGATTAAGGCCCATCTCACTTTGTTTATAGTCACTCTGGCAATAGCAGGGCTAGTCGTAACTTTAGGAAGATTTCCGCACAGGGACTTCCCCGCTTTTTACCCCCCAAAAATAAAGCGGGGAAGTGGGTGGCTTTATTACTGGTATTCTGTTTAGTCGAAGATGGGAGGTTTAGATTATCTGGGGAGAGATGTATTTATTGCGTTTAATTTTAAAGTTTTATTAATAAGTTTTATTTTATAAATCGTTAGCAGTCTTGTTAAGAGGCATGTAATTTAGGCCATTGTTGTTGAGAGAATTGGCTTAATAATGGAGCACGTTTTTTGAGAGCGGGAGATAGGAAAGTTTTCATTTATATTTTGGGCAAGTTTGGTTGTTTACGGGTTGTTGGGTAGTTTACAATTTTAATTTCATTTAATTTTAGGTGTCTTTTTATTTAGAGCGTGAAAGTTATAAGGGTTGTGTTGGTTTTAAAATGATGTGCCAGTAGTTGTTTGCTTAGAGGGGTCGCATTGTGCCTCGTTTTAAGCCTCGTACGAGTTCAAGAACTACAAAGAGGGCTACTAACAAGTTTCATGCAACAAATAATAGAAAAGGACCCCCTACCGAAAATGAAAAACCAAGTCCAGCGGGCTCTTTACAGACACCGGCAAGCTCTATTGTACTTTCGTAGCAAATTAGTTCCTCGGTATTAGTGCCCCGGTCGTAGAGTTTTAGGGTGGATCAAATAAGTCATCCCCCGGATAGTACGGCGAGACTAAGTCATTGACCTCAAAAATAGGGGTCAAATTCTACTTCGAGGGCTGCACAGTAGGCAAATACTACGAGTATACCTCCTAAGTAGATTAAAAAGAGGATAACAGATAAATAAGACCCTTCATGAATTGCTAAAATGATGCATCCAAGGGAGGATACAAGAACGAGACAGAAGGCCCCGTAAAAGGGAGAATAGTTGATGATTACTGTTATTATTCCTATAACTAATGCAACTAAAACTATAAGTGTAGTATATATCATCATTAGTTCTTACTTGGGGTCTAACCAAGGCTTATGTCTTGAAAAGACATTGTTGTTGTTCAACTATAAGAACAGTGTAGTAGTAATGGCCAGCCTTCGAAAAACTCACCCACTTTTAAAAATTGCTAATGATGCAGTAGTGGATCTTCCTGCTCCTTCTAATATCTCGGTTTGATGGAATTTCGGTTCTCTTTTGGGTCTTTGTTTAGTTGCTCAGGTTTTAACGGGGTTGTTTTTAGCAATACATTATACTTCAAATGTTGAAATAGCTTTTTCATCTGTCGTTCATATTTGTCGGGATGTAAATTATGGGTGGTTGATTCGTAATATACATGCCAATGGTGCTTCTTTTTTCTTTATTTGTCTTTATCTTCATATTGCGCGGGGCTTGTATTATGGGTCTTATTTGTATATTGAGACATGAAATATTGGGGTAGTTTTATTTCTTTTAGTGATAGTAACTGCTTTTGTAGGCTATGTCCTTCCTTGGGGGCAGATGTCTTTTTGGGGGGCAACTGTTATTACCAATCTAATGTCTGCAGTACCTTATGTGGGTGGTACTCTTGTTCAATGAATTTGGGGTGGTTTTTCAGTAGATAACGCTACACTCACTCGATTTTTTGCGTTCCATTTTTTATTCCCTTTTATTGTCTTAGCCATGACGCTTCTTCATCTTCTTTTTCTTCATGAAACTGGGTCTAATAATCCTTTAGGCATTAATTCAGATTCGGACAAAGTAGTATTTCATCCTTATTTTACGTATAAAGATCTTGTGTGATTTGTTGTGCTTTTAGTGATGTTGAGTCTTCTTGCTCTATTTTCGCCTAATTTGTTGGGTGACCCGGATAATTTTATTCCTGCTAACCCTTTAGTCACTCCTCCTCATATTAAGCCCGAGTGGTATTTTCTTTTTGCTTATGCTATTTTGCGGTCAATTCCTAATAAGTTAGGGGGGGTTCTTGCACTTTTATTTTCTATTCTTGTATTAATAGTTGTGCCTTTTTTACATACTTCTAAGCAACGAAGTTTAACGTTTCGGCCTGTAACTCAATTGCTTTTTTGAGTCTTAGTTGCGGACATATTCATTTTAACATGAATTGGGGGGATGCCGGTAGAACACCCTTTTATCACTATTGGGCAAGTAGCATCAGTATTGTATTTTACATTGTTTTTAATTTTATTTCCCATTGCAGGGCTAATTGAAAATAAGCTTCTTAAATGAAATTGCCCTGGTAGCTTAATGACTTAGAGTACCGGCCTTGTAAGCCGGAGGGTGGGGGTTAAAGTCCCTCCTAGAGGCACATTTTCAAAGAAAGGAGATTTTAACTCCTATCTCTGGCTCCCAAAGCCAGAATTTTAATTTTAACTACTCTTTGGGGGTTAGAAAAGGTTAATTAGTATAAATGGAAATTGGGGCCTGTGTTTGGGCTAGGCACTAAAAACTTTAAGTGCCCTTAATTTAAGTGATAAGAAGGTTTTGATTTATTGTAGGTATCATAGCATGATACGATTTAAGGGTCTTCTAAAAGTTTGATTCTAATTTTTAGGGGTTTTCAATTTTTAATTTGGTTTTTGAGTTTGGAGTTGATATTAGGGTTTAATAGGTCGGTGAGATTTTTTGTTGGGTGGTGGTGGAGTAAGACTTAAGAAGTGTGCAGGTAGTGTTGAAAAGTATAAATTGAATAGGCCCAGTAGTGGGTTTTTGGCGAGTAATTAATTGTGTGAGAGGGTAAAAATCTTATAGTTTGTAATGATGTTGCTTATTGCACTTCCCTTTATTAACTTTCATGGGGGTTTTTTGTTTATTTTGTTTTCAAGAAATTTGAGTGTTGGTTAGAGTTTTTAGTTTTATAATTGGGCTTCATATTTTGTGGCTTACGGTTAAAAAGGGGGGGGGGGTAGATAAGATGAGGGTTATTTAGAGGTTCTGGACTACTGCGTTTTATACTAGTGGTGGAAATAGGGCTATATTTTTTGGT